CTGACCCCTTCCCCTGTTTCCACCTACATATATGGGATATTTTAAAAAGTGAACATCCTTCTTAGTAGCAGGGTCCGGGGAAAGAATAGGAAGGGTAATTTCACTATATTTCTGACCAGGAACAGGACCTATCACAAGAATATTTTTTTTAGTGGGCCGATAGCTCTGAAAAGACAGATTGCCTATCTTTTCTTTCATTTCAGGAGAAATACGATCGGGAGGGGCTAATTCAAACCCCTCGGGTAAAATAATAACAGCCCCTACATTCAAAGCCCCTTTTTTACCATTAGCAAGAACCTGTTTCAGTTGCATATCATAAGGAATTCGAACAACTGCTTCAAATACAGTATCAGGAAGTACTGCCTGCGGAACCTCAATATCTACAGGCTTATTAGCTAAATGACAATTGGCACATACAATACGCCCCGTTGTTTCTCGTGGATTTTCATAACCTTGCTGTGCAAAAATGGGATATGCATTTGAAATGGATGCCTGAGTTATTATATATATTATGAGCAATACGGAAAGAGATCGAGTCATTTCTTCCCTTTTTATCCAAGAAAGGGGATTATTTCTAGTTTGCATGGTTCAATCGTTGATCCCGACAATTTCTACAATAAATTGGGTAGGTCTTTAGTATAATTCCCTATCTATTCGATGATTTTGTACTGGAATATTGGAGGAATCCCTTAGAATAGGTACAAATAGAAAGAAATAGAGAGAGTAAACATGATTTGGAATGCTTTAGTTATGTACTAAGGTAACAAACATTCTAATTGGCGTAATACCAGTGGATCATTTTTCAGTCATTCATTGAGTGATAAATCACTACAAGTGACGGAGATACACGATTTAAATAACGGAAGATCCAATATTTAAAAATTGTATCTAGAATAACTGGAAAAGTGGAAACAAGACCCGATATAATTTGATCGTTATCAACAAATCCAAAATCTTTGTATACAGAACCAATCATTAGTTCCCAACCATGGGGCGAATGGAATCCGATACATAAATCTGTTACTAAAAGAATAGAAAACGCTTTTATTGTGTCGTTTAAGTTATATAGGAATTCCTGAACCCAAGAGTTAAGAATAACAAGTTCTTCATTACCCAGAATTGAATTACCACTTAGAATAACGAAAGATATTATGTTTGTTGAGAAGTGTAAAATTGTATGAATATGATTCTCATTCTGCCTCTTGATCAATTGAATAGTTTCTTTGTGGATTCCTATATGAAGTTTTTGTAGATGTGTCTCCGGATCTTCCTTTATCATTTCGTCCAACAGGAGGAGTTCCTCTAATTCTATAAATTTTTCTAGAATACTCTTTTCTTGAATATCATTGAAAAAGGTTTCGGATTGTCTCGTATTCCACCAATTAAGAACCCAAGATTCAAGACTTTTATTAAATAAGAGAGAGATCCACCAGGGAAAAAATATTATAGATACAAGATATAGAATGTGAATAAATGCTTTCTTTTTTTCCATTTTTTTTTTTCATCTGTGAATTGTTAATGAACCCACCCCACCTCATTCGTCGACTCTATACGATCTAATAGTTCGACCAAGTCCGAGCTCTATATACATCCAAAGTATTGAACCCACGAATCTAGTCCCCTTTTAGTTATGATTCAGCGATTAGTCTTTGAATCTAGAAAGAATACAGAAGATAGAATAACAGCCCATTTCGAATGAAGAAATAATAATAAAAAAAGAAATATGATTTGCCGGCCATAATTCAGGGATATTTCTGAAGAATATTGTGATGATCAAAAATGAATGGCAAACCAAGAGAGAAATCAGATAGTTATAAGAGATTCAATTGTTTAATCATTAAGGAGCCCAAAAGGAAAAAAGTCGATTGGCATTGACAAAAGATAGATAATTTACAAGATACGATCTATCTAGATCTAACGTATCAATTCAAAATATTGAACCTCGAAGATAAATTCTTTATTCCTAAATGTTTTGATATATGGGATGAATCTATTATTTCGATTTGTTACTGAATTGAGGTGGATAGATTTCTATACATATATATAAAACCCTTTCTTTTTTCACAAAAAGAGTTTTGTATTATGTTTGTTCCGTATAGCTTTAGTTTGAATGAGCGCTTTGAAAAAACTTCAGTTAGGCTGTGTTATAGAAAAAAGAAGATTCTTTCCTTTTTTCCCTTCTGTTTAGAAAGCATTTACGTTCTTCAGTTCATTTCAATTGGTACACGCAAGAAATAGGCCAATTCGGCGGCTTTTTGTTCAATTTCGCGTGGAGTAAAATTCTCATCAGTACGAATCAAAGGAATAGCCCCTCGGCCTTTGATTTCCATATAAAGGAAAAGAGCACGACGAGTATAAATACCCTCTTTAACTTCGATTCGGATGGACTGAAGATCTTTTATAAGGAATCGGAAGAAGATGCGACGATTTTTTCCAGGAAATCCCCAACGAAAAAGACATACTATTCCTTTTTTTCTATCGAATCGATCATAACCGCTCCCTACATTCCATGAGATTGTGCACCACAAATAGGAGCTAATAAAGAGACCTGCTATCCCATAGAAAGACATTACGGCCCCTTGTGGAAAAAAAACGATTTGCTGATACGGAAATATCGAATTCCTACCAAGATAACTGGAAGTTCCAACCCATAAGAATCCTAATGAACCTAAAAAAAGGATAAAGGCCCAACATAAATTACTTGCCTTTCGTGAACCTGTTATAAGTTCTACCCATATATGTTCTGATCGCCAATTCATACTAGATCCAGTTGCGTTTTATTAGAATTGAGAGAATAACCCAAATGAATTTCATTTTCTTCTTTTTGTTTCCGAAGTAACTCTCATCAATTAGCACTATTTTGATGTGAACCTTTAGGAGTACTTAGGAATAATTCATCAAATTAGGTAGATCTCACTTAACTAATAACACCCCCTTCATAGGATCCCATTATAGATATCTATAGATATCTACACATGACCTTCTATTTCAGATTCAGACATTCGCCGACCCATAGCTATAATTCATTTACCCATATCTCATTTTGCATGGATAAGAGCTCTTTCATTTATGTTCGGGGGAAGTCGTATATTATCCCATATTCCACTAAATATATATATTTGTGTTAGAATCCAAGTTTAGCTAAGTCTTAAAAAAATGAATGAGATTTGGTATCATCGAGTCTAAACAATCTTGTTTTTTTGAACATGAAGAAAGAAAGAAGCCATTGCAATTGCCGGAAATACTAGGCCCACTAAAGGCACAAAAATAGAAGGTAAGTTTAGAATTGTCATAGCAATGAGTACCTCAATTTAATATTTGTACCTGTTATTGTTATAAAATAAGGACATCTTCTATTATAATAGAAAGAAATCTTATAACTTATAAAAAGTAAAATTCATATATTATATAATAAGTGCAAAGAATGTAGAACTAAACAAAAAGCCTTATTCATTGTCATTTTTCTACATGAAATATATGTATGATAACCATTATTCTTCTTTTGTTCTTGTCTTCTAATTTAATAAAGAAAAAGGGGTTTATTCAAAATTCCTGAAAAAAGGTTTGTTAGAATCCGCCCCAACAGGGATTCTTAGGATTTTCGGACGATATAGAAAGATACAAAAATCTATATTTCTATTTGATTGAATTCTATTTCTATATAGATACCATAAGAAGAGAACATGAAAATAGTTTTATTTGCCTAGCCTAATTTCGAGGAAGAAAGAGTTCACTCTTACTATCATATCTTGTTGATGGAAACTTCCTAATTAGGAATCAGAACTATAGTATAGGAAAAGAGGATCTCGTGAAAAAAAAAAAGAATTATCCGCAACTTTTTATTCTTTGATACAATTCGATTTTACTTATATCACTAAAGAAAACTTCATACTTCTCTTTGATTTCGATAAACTAACTACCTTTTTTCTACAAATAAAATAATTGAACTTAATGCTCTACTTGATTATTGAATTTTGATTTAAAGGAAAGAAAGCGTGGAGCTGAAATAACTCACTCAGAATGCTTTTTAAAAGATTACGTGGTACGATTGAATCGAATAAGCCCTTATGGAATAAATATTCAGCCGCTTGTGAACCTTCGGGTACTGTCTTATTCAATGTTTGTTCAATTACTCTTTTACCCGCAAATGCAATGTAGGCATTGGGTTCGGCAATAATGATATCCCCCAACATACCAAAACTCGCTGTCACCCCACCAGTAGTGGGAGACGTAAGGATGGATATATAGAATAACTTTTTATTTGATTGATAATCATATAATGCAGAAGATATTTTAGCCATTTGCATCAAACTCAAACTCCCTTCTTGCATGCGTGCCCCGCCGGAAGCGCACACTATAATAAGAGGTAGAAATTGGTTGGTAGCATACTCGATCAAACGAGTGATTTTCTCCCCTACTACGGATCCCATACTACCCCCCATAAACTGAAAATCCATAACTCCAATTGCTATGGGAATACCGTTTAGCCGACCTATGCCCGTTTGAACAGCCTCCGTTAATCCTGTCTTTCTTTGATAAGAATCGATACGATCTTTATAAAGTTCCCCTTCCAAATGAAATTCAATGGGATCCAGAGATACCATGTCTTCATCCATAGGATCCCAAGTACCGGGATCAATCAAAAGTTCGATTCTATCCGAACTACTCATTTTCAAATGATATCCACATTGTTCACAAATATTCATTTTTGACTTCAAAAATCTCTTATAATTTAATCCATAACAATTTTCGCATTGAACCCATAAATGCCTGTATTTTTGAGTTACATCGGGATCATTAGAACCTTCTCTTATAGTTAAATCACTACCATTCGTGCTAGTTTTTATACTGGAATTCTCGCTTTCACTACTATTTCCACTTTCATCACAAATGAAACTATACATGTAACTGTCACTGTGGTTGTCACTATCACTTAAAATGTAATTCTCAATACAAATTTGAGAATGAAGATAACTGTCAATGCAATTAGTAATGTGATT